TTAATAATTTCGGGTCCTTCTTTATCTTTACCCCATAGAGACATTGAATAGAACGAACTACTTTTTTTGCCACTGTAAGTTTGAAAATAAACGTTTAAATGTCCTTCAAAAGCAAGTAAATAGATCCGAAACATATAAAATGCAGTTAATCCTGCTGTGGACCAAGCTATTATTGCAAAAATAGGTGAATACAACCAACTATCATTAAGAATTTCATCTTTGGACCAAAAACAAGCAAGGGGTGGAATACCAGAAAGAGAAAGTGTACCCAATAAAAAAGCAGTTTTTGTAATTGGTACATGTTTTCTTAAACCGCCCATAAGAACCATATTCTGACTTTTATCTGGAGAATATCCAACAATAGCTTCCATCGCATGAATAATTGATCCAGATCCTAAGAACAACAATGCCTTCGAATAAGCATGAGTAATCAAATGAAATAAAGCAGCTCGATAAGACCCCATACCTAGAGCTAACATCATATAACCCAATTGAGACATTGTAGAATAAGCTAAGCTTTTCTTAATATCTTTTTGAGCAAGAGCTAAAGTGGCTCCTAAAAATAATGTTATTATACCTATCAAAGCTATTAGATTTAGAATGTAAGGTATAACTATGAAAAGAGGAAGAAGCCGAGCTACAAGAAAAATTCCTGCTGCTACCATAGTAGCGGCATGTATAAGAGCCGAAATGGGGGTAGGCCCTTCCATGGCATCAGGTAACCATACATGAAGGGGAAATTGGGCGGATTTAGCAACAGCGCCGGCAAATAATAGGGAGGCGCATAAAGTAACAAATAAAAAATTAACTTCATTATTAGAAACCAAGTTATTGAATATTTCAAACAAATCCCGAAATTCGAAACTACCTGTTATCCAATAAAAACCCAAAATTCCTAATAATAAACCAAAATCCCCGACACGATTAGTTACAAACGCTTTTTGACAAGCATTCGCGGCACTGGGTCGTGTGAACCAAAAACCTATTAATAGATAAGAACACACTCCAACTAATTCCCAAAAAATATAAATTTGTATCAAATTAGAACTAGTAACTAATCCCAACATTGAAGTATTGGAAAAACTCATATAAGCAAAAAATCTCAAATATCCCTGATCATGAGACATATAATTGTCACTATAAATAAGAACCATAATTCCAACAGTAGTGATTAATATCGACATAATAGAAGTAAGTGGATCAACCAAGCAGCCAAATTCTAAAGAAAAATCATTATTGATGGTCCAAGACCATACATATTGATAGACAGAATTATTATTTATTTGCTGAATAGAAAAAAGGGCTGAAAAAACCATAACTATACTTAATAATAAAACACTAGGAAAAGCCCACATACGGCGAAGATTTTTTGTTGCCGTTGGAAAAAGTAGAAGTCCTGTTCCAATTAAGATAGGAACTGGAAGTGGAATGAAAGGTATAATCCATGAATATTGATATGTATATWYCATAAAAAAATAAAAAAAAAAATTTATCTTAATTAATTGTTTCTGAGTCACCGGTTCTTATTTCTTTTCTTTTGAAAGGGGTCGGTTAATAAAAAAAAATTAAGATATATAAAATAAAACTTAAATTGAATTTTCTAGCCTTAATTATTCTGAATCTTTCCAAACTACTTCAAATATTTAAAATCAAGAGGTTGTAATTGGTCAAATGATATAAATAAGTCACTAGTGAAAAAAAAATACGTATTTCATTTTATTAATACTGAATTGTTAATATTAAATTCCAATTTTTAAATAAAATTTTATGAAGATAAAAAATGAAAATTAGAATTTTCATTTTAATTATTACGTATTACAATAATTTTTTTATATCTATAGAACAAGGATAAATAATTATACCAAAAACAGTATTTGATATGAATCATAAAGCCCATAACTAAAACTATTTATTGTAATTCGGTTATTTAGAATCATTAACCAATTTGTTTTGTAACTAATTGTTTGTCTTCCATTACAATAAAAGCTATTTGTAGGAAATGCTATGATATCCAACACTTTAATTTTACGGAAAAAAAAGGGGGCAAATAAAATGCCTTTAAATTATGTATTTTGTATCCTTTAACAGATTAACTACTAGTCTCATTTGATAATTAAAATTTTGTGGACTCTTTCTTCGAGCTTGACCAATTAAATTAATATTAAATTAATTAATATAATAGAAAAAATTATTAAATAATAGAAAAAATTATTAAAGTTTTTTTTTTTTTAATTAAGCGGGAGAAGGGTTGGGTTATTAAACTTTTAGATTTTTTTATTACATGTATAAATGTAACACGACGAAAATAGAAAGAAAACGAAACGGACAATCTTTCTTTTTTTTTGTATTATTTTTTTTTATTTTATCAACTTCAATCTATTTGGCATAGTGTACCTTATCGTTCTTATTAATATTTTATGTGATTTTTACCCCCCCCCCCTTTTTTTGGGGAGTCTAATTTAGAGAAAAAATAGATAGAGAATAGTAAAGAACAATTGATTTTGAACAATAGATGTCTTTCACATCCAACCGAAAAACCTATTATAACTTTTTAATGGCAGTTCCAAAAAAGCGCACCTCTATTTCAAAAAAACGTATTCGTAAAAATATTTGGAAAAGGAAGGGATATAGGGCAGCATTGAAAGCTTTTTCGTTAGCGAAATCTCTTTCTACCGGGAGTTCTAAAAGTTTTTTTTGTGTAACAAATAAATAATCTGAATCGTTCTAATAACTAATAAAGTGATATAATTTTGTTTATAGTTTATTTATAAGATTTATAAGTTATAAAAATGATAAATAAGTTATAAAAATGATAAATAATATTTATCAATTCTAATTAATATTAACATCATAATAGTTCATAATAGTATAGTAAAAGAATAAATATTAATATATAAGATAAATTACAATATAAACAATATACATTAAAAATAAAATAAATAAAAAAGAATTAGTCTCATAATGTTTTAATTTAAACGAATATAAAATTGAATTTGTTTTACTTTAATTTGAAGCCAAATTTTTCTTTCGTTTCTGATATAGATAAGAATTCTGTTGTCTACTGAATTCTAAAAATGAATGGTACTTTTTTGTTTGAAAAAAGGGTAAACGCAAGCGCAAGGTTTCGCCTTTCATTTTAGTATGTTTTATCATTTTCCGGATGGGGATTATCACTTTCCCCATCGCCCTTACTCAATAATAAAAAGAATTTTTTTTTAGTTATATTTTTGATTTTATATTATAAAGAAGAGGTCGTTGAAACTAATTGATTAAGTTTAAAATGTTTTTTATAATCTTTTAAACCATTATTTTGGGTTTTAGAAATTATTATCACTATATAAATTCCTTAAACCCAATTAAATTAATAAAAGCCCCGTTTACATTTTTAGGTAGTTATATGACGAATGCGCCAATTTTGAGTGATCTATTTTAGATCCTATGTTTCGATTGGAAGATCGATCAAGATATAATATATATATATTAATTAAAAAATTTAGAAAATATTTTGAAGTATGGTACAATTTCTATACGAAATTTTTTTATATGATTGATACGACCATCCCAAATACCTAACTTAATGGGTTTGCTAAATCTTAACGCAAATTCTCTACACAACAAAAAATCCTAACGCAACCTAACTATGCAAATATTTACATAAATCTTTTGAGTGTATCGCTGAAATTGTGTTATATAAAAATTCTATTTTTTTATTAATCGATAAAATGCATTTTTTATTTTAGATTAATAAAATAAATGATAAAAGAAATTAATCATTAAAAAATGCAAACGAGGCAGAACATTTTTTTTACTTATATCCAGGGATTGAAGTAAAAATTATCTAGTTACAACTGTTACATTTTAGTTTTAGGAGAGCATAAAGTAATAGCCTACGAAAAAATACATTGTTAGTTCAGTTAAATAAAATTGACATCCTAAAATACTAAATAACTAAATAAAAAGATAATAATAAGAAAAATAAATATTATTAACGTTAACGAAAACGTTTTAATCCCTAATTTTTAAACAAGTTTTTATTCATCAATTTGAATGGTTTCCTAAAAAAAATATTGGATTGAATTAACTCCTTCAAGCTCGACGATTGAATAAAAATAGGTTATTATGATTTCGAATAAGCCGCTATGGTGAAATCGGTAGACACGCTGCTCTTAGGAAGCAGTGCTAGAGCATCTCGGTTCGAGTCCGAGTGGCGGCATGGCATCTTCTAAAAGAGTAAGTCCTATAATGAATTCAATTCCCGATTTCAATTCCTATAATTGAGGGACGCCCTTATTAATTTAATAATTTTTATGATATTTTCAACTTTAGAGCATATATTAACTCATATATCCTTTTCGATCGTTTCAATTGTAATTACAATTCATTTGATAATTTTATTAGTCGATGAAATCGTAGGACTAGATGATTCGTCAGAAAAGGGGATGATAGCTACTTTTTTCTGCATAACAGGATTATTAGTTACTCGTTGGATGTATTTGAGGCATTTACCATTAAGTGATTTATATGAATCATTAATTTTTCTTTCGTGGAGTTTTTCCATTATTCATATTATTCCGTATTTGAAAAAACATAAAAACCATTTAAGCGCAATAACCGCGCCAAGTGCTATTTTTACTCAAGGTTTTGCTACTTCGGGTCTTTTAACTGAAATGCATCAATCCGCGATATTAGTACCCGCTCTCCAATCCCATTGGTTAATGATGCACGTAAGTATGATGGTATTGAGCTATGCAGCTCTTTTGTGTGGATCATTATTATCACTAGCTCTTCTAGTCATTACATTTCGAAAATTCATAAGGATTTTTAGTAAAAGCAATAATTTAGAAAATGAGTCAGTTTACTTTAGTGAGATTCAATACGTGAACGAAAGAAACAATGTCTTACGAAACACTTCTTTTATTTCGTCTCAAAATTATTACAGGTATCAATTGATTCAACAATTGGATCGTTGGAGTTATCGTATTATTAGTCTAGGGTTTATCCTTTTAACCGTAGGTATTCTTTCGGGAGCAGTATGGGCTAATGAAGCATGGGGATCATATTGGAATTGGGATCCAAAGGAGACTTGGGCATTTATTACTTGGACCATATTCGCTATTTATTTACATATTAGAACAAATAAAAATTTTGAAAGTGTAAATTCTGCAATTGTGGCCTCAATGGGCTTTCTTATAATTTGGATATGCTATTTTGGGGTTAATCTATTAGGAATAGGGTTGCATAGTTATGGTTCATTTACATTAACATCTAATTGAATAAAAGACTTGACGAATATAAACATAGGACGGCATACAGGTATATATACGAAAACTTCATGTAAACAATCAAGAACCATTTGAATCATTTCCATTACTTGATTCAAATGGTTCTCACAAATTCAAAAGATATCTAGTTATAATAGAATTCCAATTTATTTATTTTACTTAAAAGAATATAAAAGACTCATTTTTTTATTGTACAATCAACCATTTTTAAAATCATGGGATTTCAGTTTCATTTTTTGGTTTACTCACAAAAACTATCGAAAAAAATAATTGGATATAATAGCTTCGACCTTGTCAACTGATAATGATAAAACGAAATCGGGATAAACACCAATACCTATTACAGGTAAAAGGATAGAGATCGAAACAAATAATTCTCGCGGTCCAGAATCAAAAAAATAAGAGTTTGGGGCATTAAAAAGCTTGTATCCATAGAACATCTGGCGTAACATAGATAATGAATAAATAGGAGTTAATATCATTCCAATTGCCATTACAAAAGTAATTAATATTTTTGTCATTAAAAGATATTTTTGACTAGTAAGTATTCCAAAAAAAACTAACAATTCGGCAACAAAACCGCTCATGCCCGGTAATGCAAGAGAAGCCATTGATAAGATACTGAAAGTCGTGAATATTTTTGGAATTGCGATAGCCATTCCGCCCATTTCGTCGAGATAAACAAGACGTATTCTATCATAACTCGTTCCGGCCAAGAAAAAAAGCGCAGCGCCAATAAATCCGTGAGAGATTATTTGTAAAATGGCTCCGTTGAGTCCTGTATCGCTTATAGAACCAATTCCTATAATTATGAAACCCATATGAGATACAGAAGAGTAGGCTATTCTTTTTTTTAAATTACGCTGACCGGGAGATGTTGAAGCTGCATAGATTATTTGAATTGTGCCTACTATAATCAACCAGGGAGAGAATATAGAATGGGCGTGGGGTAATAATTCCATATTGATCCGAACCAATCCATACGCTCCCATTTTTAATAAGATTCCGGCTAAAAGCATACAAGTACTGTAATGTGCCTCTCCATGGGTGTCTGGTAACCATGTATGTAAGGGTATGATCGGTGATTTGACAGCAAAAGCAATAAGAAATCCAATATAGAATATTATTTCCAGTGCTACAGGATACGATTGATTAGCTGATGTTTCAAAATTTAATGTTGGTTCATTGGAACCATATAAACCAATACCCAAAACTCCCATTAATAAAAAAACGGAACTTCCTGCAGTGTACAAAATAAATTTTGTAGCTGAATACAAGCGTTTCTTTCCCCCCCACATGGATAGAAGTAGATAAACTGGAATTAATTCTAACTCCCACATGATGAAAAAAAGTAAAAGGTCTCGAGAAGAAAATGGTCCTATTTGACCGCTATACATTGCTAACATCAGAAAATGGAATAGTCGGGAATCTCGAGTAATCGGCCGAGCCGCTAAAGTAGCTAAAGTTGTGATAAATCCTGTCAGTAAAATGGGTCCTATAGAAATTCCATCTATTCCCAATCTCCAGTAAAAATCAAAAAAATCGATCCATTTATAATCCTCTGTCAGTTGCATTAATGGATCATCCAATTGGAAACGATAACCGAATGCATAGGTTGTTAGAAGGAGTTCCATTATGCATATACATACAGTATACCACCGAATGATCTTATTTCCTCTATGAGGGAGAAAGAAAATTAAGGAACCCGCGAATATTGGCAAAACTACAACTAGCGTTAACCAAGGAAAATTATTCATGGTAAAAACAAGATAAACTTGGACCAGAAAAACCCGTGCTCAAAATAAAAAGTTTTTGAGCGCGGGTTTTTGTCGGTAAAGGTAAAAAAATCAAATGTATTCAAGTAGGGTTTTCTGGAACGTATTAATAAGCCAGACCCATACTTCGAGTTGTTTCATGCCATAAATAAACTCGAACACTCAAGAAATCTGTCGGACAGGCGGATTCACATCTCTTACAACCGACACAGTCCTCTGTTCTTGGAGCAGAAGCAATTTGCTTAGCTTTACACCCGTCCCAAGGTATCATTTCTAATAYATCCGTTGGGCAGGCGCGCACGCATTGAGTACACCCTATACACGTATCATAAATCTTTACTGAATGTGACATTTGGATCTATAAATTTTTGAATGTCAGAAAGTTTCGATCTAGTAAACTTGTAAATGAATCATATATTTAGACACCAGATGAATCAATAATTTATCATAATTTTTCTAATCAATCTACTTCTGGATTGACTCATGCGATAGAGCCAAGATACTTTAATTTCTTATATTTTTGAAAACATGTATTATTACGTAATGTATGGTCATGGTAATTCTAATTTATGAATATTCGAATTTATATGATTAATACTACTTATTCAACAAATTCGATTGATTGATACGAGTTGATTTTCTGTTACGATAAATTGATGAAACAATAGCCGGGCCAATAGCTGCTTCAGCGGCTGCAATAGCTATAACAAAAATTGAGAAAATATTTCCTTTTAATTGGCGACTATCAAAAAAATCAGAAAATGTTACGAAATTCATATTAACCGCATTCAGTATAAGTTCAAGACACATAAGGGCTCTAACCATATTCCGGCTCGTGATCAATCCATAGATACCGATAGAAAATAAGTAGGCACTCAAAACAAGTACATGTTCGAGCATCATTGACCAACTCCTTATCAATTTCGATTCATTTCAATATGAACTGAACAACAATTCAACAGATTCAATTGACTAGGATAAAAAAAAGTACGGAACAAAGGCAGATTTTCTATTGTTAATAGAATAGATTGAATAAGTTCTATTTTAGACATAAACAATCTTTAATTAAAGGGAAATAAATGGAATGTAATAAAACCGAACAGAGTTTAATGTGCATTGCTAATTCTATAAATTTTTTACTGTCGCGCCACGGCAATTGCACCTATCAAAGCGGCTAAAAGAATTATCGAAACGAATTCAAATGGAAGAAAAAAATCTGTTGATAAATGAATTCCAATTTGTTGACTATTACTTATCAAATCTTGCTCTATAATCTGGTTTGATCTTGTAGTCCAAATAATTCCGTACCATGACGTATCCGTAATAATAATCATGAGTAAAACAAAAATACTTGTACAAACTGGCAAAGTAACCACATCCCCAATGGTCCAAAGATTCAAATCTTTGTAATATTCTGAACCATTCATGAACATCACAGCAAATACGATTAAAACATTTATAGCTCCCACGTAAATAAGGAGTTGTGCAGCAGCTACAAAATAAGAGTTTAATAGAATATAGAATAAGGATATACAAACAAGAACCAGTCCCAATGAAAAGGCAGAATAAATGGGGTTGGTAAATAATACCACCCCCATACCTCCTAGTATAAGAACCGATCCCAGAAAGACTAAAAGAAAATCATGTATTGGTCCGGGCAAATCCATTATATGTAAAATAAGAGATAAATAAATAGAAATGTTTTTCATGACCTTATTGAGACCCGACCAGAAAAATTTTTTTTATGATTTTTGAGCAATTCCTAATTTAATCCTAAGTAAATAAATACTAAGGGATATGAATAAATGTGAGTACTATTATTGGACTAATTTCATTCTTTATCWGAAAGAGTCGTTCTAATTCTAAACTATATATTTTAAAACAATTATGGATATATTAATTAATGGATTTTCAATCCAAATTAAGACGCGTTTCTTACCAACCAATCAATAGTTGGTATTTGTAGTTATTGACCAAACAACACGAAAGAAACCTAAATTCCTTCTATATTAGTTATTAGTAAAGTAATTATAAATTATTCGTTAATCAAGAGATTTACTTATTTATTTGAGGCGAATTCAAAATTGTTCGAATTGTATAATCGTCAATTACTGACATTGGTAAACGACCCAAAGCAATTTGATTATAATTCAATTCGTGACGATCATAAGTAGAAAGTTCATATTCTTCAGTCATTGATAAACAATTCGTTGGACAATACTCAACGCAATTACCACAAAATATACAGACTCCGAAATCAATACTGTAATTAAGCAGCCGTTTCTTGCGAATATCAGTTTCCAATTTCCAATCAACAACGGGTAGATCTATAGGACATACACGAACGCATACTTCACAAGCAATACATTTATCAAATTCAAAATGGATTCGACCGCGGAAACGCTCCGCGGTGATTAATTTTTCATAAGGATATTGAATAGTTACGGGTAAACGATTTGCGTGGGATAAAGTAATCATGAAACTTTGACCAATGTACCTTGCAGCTCGTACTGTTTGTTGACCATAATTCATGAACCCAGTTACCATAGAGAACATATCGTTAATATATATATGAATAGTTTTATGTTTGTTTATTTCTCTTGTTTGAGACACGTTGTGAATATAGAATGTTACTTTACAGTGAAAAGAGTTGGAAAGAAGTTGTTAATAATAGATTACCGAGAGAAATAGGTAAAAGAAATTTCCATCCAAGATTCAATAGTTGGTCCATTCTTAGCCTCGGTAAAGTCCATCTTGTTGTGATAGGAATGAACAAGAACAAATAAGTTTTAGCTAATGTAATAAAGATACCAATTATCGCTCCAAAAACTCCACACGTTTTATTTATTTCAAAAAGCTCAGAAACATATATGTCCGGAATAGATATATTCCAACCTCCCAAGTAAAGAACTGTTACAAATAATGAAGAAACCAATAGGTTTAGATAGGAAGCAACATAAAATAACCCAAATTTTATACCCGAGTATTCGGTTTGATAACCTGCTACTAACTCTTCTTCTGCTTCTGGTAAATCAAAAGGTAATCTCTCACATTCTGCTAGGGAAGAAATAATAAAAATGATAAACCCTATAGGCTGACGCCACAAATTCCATCCCCAAAAACCATATTTTGATTGCGCCTCAACAATATCAATTGTACTTGAACTGTTAGATAATTATAGTCGGTGATACCATCACTGTTACCATCGCTATTACAGAACCGTACATGAGATTTTCACCTCATACGGCTCCTTGAAGGCCAGAAATAAATATAGGGACCGCGTCAGTATTCTTTTTTGAATCTTGATATGTTTGTAGGATGGATAACTATCGGCCGGTCCCAAATTAGACCAATTGAATTCTGTCTGTTATAATTATTTTAATTCAAAATTAAATAAAAAAAGTACTTCTGAATTGATCTCATCCTTTCTTTAATTTAATAATTTCAATAATAATTTCAATTCTTCTTTGTTCAGTAATAACTTAACTGTTCAATAAAATACTTCTTGTAAAAATATCAATAACCCGTTGGTTTCACGTACGAAAAAAAAATTCTATATTAATTAATGAATTATGACACAAATTATATATCTATTAATATGTATATGGGAAAGAATAAAAGTAACAAAGAATAAATAAAGTATATCTTTATATATTTTTTTTTTCGTTCCTATTCTTCTTTCTATTTCTGAGAAAAAGAGGGCTTTCAAAATAAAGTAAAGGATTATTTCGTTTCGAATAGTTATTTATTAAATCGGTGGATAGGAGTATACTCTGGATTGGAATCGTGTCATGGGGAGTACTGCCTGATCATTTCTACCAACTTAAAGCCCCAATTAGTATTCTTTGTTTGTATATTATGTAAAAATGTCCTTTTGGAGAATTTACATAATCTCCATTACTAATCCTTTACATATGTTCGTGTTTCTAACCATCCACTCGTTTTTGCTCAATCCCCCGTTATGCTAATACATAAAAATGATAGTGAAAACTCAATACGGTTGATCTTTTGAACCCGCTTCAAGTCAGGATGACTAATCAACCAATCTTGGGGGAAACGGTCTCTTCTGTTTATGTTTATTTCCGCTTAACTCTCTAACTCTTATACATAGAAAATGAGAATCAATCTTTTTACTGCGAATTTATATATAAGCTGTTTTCTTTCACTCATATAACTATTTGATTTAGTTCATCAACCCGAATAATGAATAAAAAAAAAATTAAGATATCTACTCAATCCATTCCAACCCTTTCCTTGAAAGGAAGGAATAGAGAAAAGTTTATGTCTATGTATCAACGAATCGCACGTAGAGATATTGATAACACACATAAAGTTAATGGTATTTCATAACTAATCGATTGAGCAGCAGCTCGTAGACCGCCTAAAAAGGAATATTTATTATTTGACCCGTATCCCGACATAAGAAGTCCAATTGGAGCAATACTGGAAATGGCAATCCATAAAAAAACACCGATATTGAGATCCGCTAAAACAAGGTGATATCCAAAAGGAACTACTGAATAGCTTACTAAAATTGATATGACTGCTATGGATGGCCCGATACTGAATAAACGAGTATCCCCCCTAGATGGAAAAAGATTTTCTTTGAAAAGTAGTTTTGTCCCATCTGCTAGAGCTTGAAGAACTCCCAAAGGGCCGGCGTATTCAGGTCCAATACGTTGTTGTATCCCTGCCGATATTTCTCTTTCTAACCATACAATTACCAGTACGCCTATTGTGATTCCCACTACAAGAGTCAAAATAGGAACAAGAACCCATAGAATTCCATAAACCTCTTTAAAAAATTCTAATCTAGAAAAAGAATCGATATCTTGTACTTCCGGTGTATCAATTATCATTTCAACGATCAACTTCTCCCATAATGATATCTATACTACCTAGTATCGTCATAATATCAGCCAATTTCATTCTTTTAACTAACCGCGGAAGAATTTGCAAATTGATAAAACCCGGCGGGCGGATTTTCCATCTCCAAGGAAAACCACTCTGATCCCCTATGAGAAAAATTCCCAATTCTCCCTTTGGGGCTTCTACTCTCACATAAAGTTCTTGTTTCGGCAATTCAAATGTAGGAGACGGCTTTTTACTAATAAATCGATATTCAAAATCATTCCATTCCGGATTCCTTTCTCTATCAAAGTATCGTATTTCTAAATTCTCATAGGGTCCCCCTGGAATTCCTTCCAGGGCCTGTTGAATAATTTTTACGGATTCTATCATTTCACCAATTCGGACTAGATAACGAGCCAATGAATCTCCTTCTTTTTGCCACTGTACTTCCCAATCAAATTCGTCGTAACATTCATAATGATCAACTTTACGAAGATCCCATTGTATTCCGGAAGCTCGCAGCATTGGTCCCGATAAACCCCAATTTATTACTTCCTCTCTACCAATAATGCCTACTCCCTCGACTCGTTCTAAAAAAATAGGATTTCGTGTAATAAGTTTTTGATATTCAGCAACTCTTGTTAAAAAATAATCGCAGAAATCCAAACATTTATCTATCCAGCCATGAGGTAGATCGGCCGCTACTCCTCCGATACGAAAATAATTATGCATCATTCTCATACCGGTGGCAGCTTCGAATAGATCATATACTAATTCTCTTTCTCTGAAAATATAGAAAAAGGGAGTTTGTGCACCAATATCCGCCATAAAAGGACCGAGCCATAACAGATGAGAAGCTATACGACTCAACTCCAACATAATTATTCTGATATAGCTGGCTCTTTTAGGTACTTGAATATTTCCCAACTGTTCCGGTCCGTTTACAGTTATTGCTTCTGTGAACATAGTAGCTAAATAATCCCACCGTGTTACATAAGGCAAATATTGTATAATTGTTCGATTTTCCGCAATTTTTTCCATTCCTCGGTGTAAATAACCCAATATTGGTTCACAGTCAATAACATCTTCACCATCTAGAGTAATGATGAGTCGAAGAACACCATGCATTGATGGGTGGTGGGGGCCCATATTGACTATCATGAGGTCTTTTCTTGTAGCCGGTATATTCATAGGTTTTTCCTCGATTCATTCTTTCATGAATTGCTGAAAACGAAAAAAAGTTCATTAAAATTCAAGATCTAATAAATCAAATAATTCAAAATGCCTTTATAAAAATAAAATTAACGAGTTTTTGACTCCCGAATATCCAACCGATTAATTAATTCTTTATAACATATTCTATTTTTCTTTGACAAATAAGACAGTAATCGTTGGCGTTTTCCCAGAATTTTACGTAAACCTCTCTGAGATAAATAGTCTTTTTTGTGTAATTGTAAATGTGAAGTAAGTCTTCGTATCCTATTGGTGAAACTAACTATTTGAAATTCAACAGATCCTCTGTTTTCGTCTTTTTCTTCTTGTGAAATAACTGAGATGAATGAATTTTTTACCATAAACTGAAATCTTCTCTCCCCCCCTCTTTTTATTTTAAGATATTTTTTATTGATAGATATCTTTATTGATCAGTAATAATAATGCCCCTAATTTTTATTTGGTATATACAATAATTTGAATTTCGTTATTAATTTCTAATTTTTTTAATTTAATAAAATTAATAAAACTTACTCAATCCTATTTTCATTTTAAAATTGGATTTGAAAGGGGATACAAAAGTATGGTTGGTTTCTTCACTCACAAAAGATAAAAGTTTAGACCTAAAATAAGAAAATTTTGTTCATTCTAGATCTAATTGATATGTCATTGAATTAGTATCATGTATCAGAATGGAATGTAAGACAATGTATGCGTGCATCTCTTTGTCGTCATAGACCAGATATGGTATGGGAAATATAGGAAAAATGTACTATTAATGAATTTTCAATCGCGGATACATATGTATCCTTACCATACTGAAACAACTGCCATTATTGGTATTAAACCAATAACGATTCATACAAGCTAAATCTTCTAATCGATAATTGGGCCAAAGAAATAGCTTTAATTTTATAAGTTTTTTTTTATATTTTTTGCTTTTATCCACAACTTGACTGTTTACCTCATTCCCATTACAAAAAGATGCCTTTCTATGTCTATTCTTAGAATTTAAACAAATTAGAATTCGCAATTCTCTACGACGTCTAGGCGATAAAATATTTTCAGGAACAAACAAATCATAATTTTTTTTATATCTATTTCCAGTCATCTTTTGATGTTTTGTAATGACTTCATCAGAATTCTTATCAACATGTTTTTTTTCTCGGTATCTTTGATTTATTTGATGTTTACTTTTATGAACTAATGAAATACCGAGGGTTTGATACATAATAAATTTTCCATCATTTTTTATAGCTAGACGAATTGGTTCAATAATCAAAAATCCCCTTTTAATAAATTCTGTAAGAGTTACATCTTTCTGAATCGTCAAAATATCCAGACTCATTTCGCCCCTTTGAATAGAGGATATAGTAATTTCTCTTGGATTTATCAGTCTAAGCAGGAGACAATATACGTTGATGTTATTGATTATTTTTTTATTTAAAGAATCATCCCATCTCAATTGAAAATACAAATACCTTTTTAGGAAGAAATCAAACTCCGCTTTTGTATTGATCTTGTATTGCTTTTTATTTCTATGTTTTTTCATGTCCGATCCCGTATAATCTTCTTCAACATCTTTTTCTTGGTTTGAAAGAGCTGATTTAAGATCTGCTTGGCCCGTTAATTCTTTTTCTCCTTGATTTCGGTTTTCTAATTCAAGAGATTTTTTTTCATTCGCCGATATTGATATAAAAGGATCTCTTTTTTTATTTCCAGTGATGCTTTTGTTTTCACTAGCATTTTTTTTTATATTAGAATTAAAAAGTAGTAATTTAATTGGTATAACCCACGGTTTCATTTTATACGTATTATAAAGTCTCACAAATTCTGGCAAGAACCAAAGTTCCAGATTTGATATGGGACGACTTAGTATTTCTTCATTCATTCCCATCCAATCCAAAAGGGGTTTTTGATTGGATAGGTTGATTTTTTGATCTTGCTGAAGTGTGAGATAAAAAAGACCCTTATTATTGATTTTATCAATTATTTGATACTTATTAACCCTAGTCTTAGTATATTTATTACTGTTAGTGTCAGTATCAATATTGATCCAGGCCTCAATATCGACTTTCGTTTTAAGACAAAAATCGAGAATTCTCCAATCAAAATATTTTCTATCCGTATTTTTATCCATATCTCGAATATCATCTTCTACCATATTAAATGATTTTTGTTTATGTGTGTTGTAATTATAAAAAATATCTTGGTTAGTTTTTACTTGTAATGGTGATCCATAAATTGAAGAGTACTTCTTAGTTTCAGAATTTATAGATTTATATGCTAAAAGATCATATCTATATTGTTTTTTAAAATTATCCTTTTGATTCAATAATAAATCCGTTTCAATTTTTGTTTTTTTTTCGTAGTGAATTAATTCATCTTTTTCATATAAATCACACAAATCTTTATATAAATCTTTATTTTGAGCTATACAGTTCAATATATTTCGCCATTTTTGTGGTACTACTCTAGACCATTTAATTTGAGATACATCACATTGATATTGATAATGACTCCTTAACCAATTTGTCCATTGATTCATTCCAGAATTGCGAAGATTCTTAGGTCTTAATTCGGAATGAAATAGTTCTTGTCTTACAACAAAAAAATCCTTTATTTCATTCTTAAGAAAAAGGGGGGTTCCATTATATTGAAATACGGATTTCAATTTCTCTAACTTAATAAGTTGGGTTTGTGATAATTTGTAAAATACATATGCTTGTGAAAAGTAAGATAAGTCAAAAAAAGTCTTTGAATTTTTTTGACTAAGACTAATATTAGTATTAGAAAGTGACTCTTTTATAATCGAAATAAATTTAATTAAACTTTGATTTGTTTTATTAATTCTTTCTTGATTTGCTTCATTACTGTTAATGTTTTTATTAATAATTTTTTTTGTTGATTCAAGAAAAAGTTGTGTATTGATACTAGGAATATTAATCATAGATAGAAAGATATCTATGTATATCTTTTCAATGAAAAATATTATAAAATAATGGGATTTACGGATTAATCGAGCAGTTCTTCTTTTTAATATCTGCCAAATATTTTTTTGTGATTCCAATCTTTTATCATCATAACTTATTTTGTTAGAACTCAAATTTCTATCTGAAGTTATAAATCCCTTTTTCTTGTCTTTTGTAATTTTTTCTATTTGATTTATGATTGTGTTTATTCTATCAGTCAGATCTTGCATTTTTTTTTCTGTTAATGAAAAATTTGTCCAATCCTGAGATCTAATTTGAATGGACGATTCCTGAATCATCCGATTACTGATTATTGAATCTTTTTTAATTTCACTCAATTCATATACTTCTATTTCTCTCAATCCAAATAATATAATTGGGTTTATTTTTGAGAGTTCTTTTATTATTTCTTTTATAAACAGAATGTTTTTAATGATCCATTTTTTTTGTTTTTTTGAGACATTTAGAAACAATTTTGTTTGTTCTTTAAAAATTCCTAGAATTATAAAACATTTCTTTTGCAATTTTTTAATTTTTTTTTTGAGTTCTTTTAAAATCGGTTCAAAAAATGAAAGTTTTTTTCTGGGAGAACCAAAAGGTAGTTCAGCTTCCATTCCAAAAATTGTTAAAAAACAAAAATCATTTTTTTGACCTTGCTTTTTCATTGGATCGTTATAAGGGGCTCGTAACTTAGATCTGTGCCAAGGTTTAAGACGAAAAGGAAATAGGATCTTGATCTGAATGCCGTCTGTTAACCAGTTTTTTGGAAATTCTTTTTCTGATAATTGAACGCCGTTATAGGTACATTTAACATGCATTTCTCTATTCCAATCCTTTAAGTCCTCATACCATTCCGGAAATTGAAATAATAGTATACGGACGATATTTTTAGCTATTATCAATGAAGGTAATATAATATATTTTCTAAGAATTGATTGGGTTACTAATAAAAAACCTCTCATTACTTGAGCAAGTAAAATACTATCCCAGGCTTCCGCTATTTGTATACGCACTTTCTCCTTTCTTTTGTCTTCTTCTTTTTTGTCCTCCTCTTTTTTTTTTGCGCTTTCTTTTGTCTTTTTCTCTGTATAATTCGAAATTGTGAATTCTGTGTTTTTCCACATCCAATTTCTAAAAATTTTTTTCATCCGTTCAGAAATATCAAAAAAAAAAAAAAAAGATTTGTCTATTCGGTCCAAAAAAAGAGGGGAATGCGCATTTGCTTCAAAGAGTTTCCAAGTAACTGTTTTACGTCTTTGAGCGCGCATGGAGCCTTTGATTATGTCTCGACGAAAATCCGATTGTTGGGAATAACGTATCAAAGCAACTTCGCCTGTTTGATCAGTATTATTAGTTTCTTTGGTATTAGTATAAGCATCAGTATTTTGTTGGTTATCAGTAAAAATCA